TTATCTCCTACTAGCATAGTGGTAGAAAGAGTACCTTCTTGTGCCTCGACTTCAAAGGGTTTACCTTTAACCATGTTAATGGGCCCGCATTATTGGCTAATAGAGAATCAAAGGTTTACCAATGAATCACGAAATGCTATGGTTCTTACATATGATTTCTTAATTTATTCAGAAGTAATTCGTCGAGATCGTGCACCTTTCTTTCTTATTTTATTTTAATTTAATAAAAAAAAAAAAAATGCAGCTGGTTGGATCCAGCCTATTCTTGAAATAAACAACTCGCACACACTCCCTTTCCAAAAAAGATCAATACACCAAGCACTACACTTAGATTTATTGGATTTGTTGCTAAAATATTGGTATTAAACCCTAAACTCCCGGCAGATGGCCAATGACCCAAGTAAACGAAAGAATCGGTTACATTTTTCATATGATCTCCTCTTGTAGATAGGACTAAGAAAATAGAACAGAGTTCTTTTTGTATCACCTGATCCCCTCTGTTTTGTTTGATTGATCTCTTTTTTTTTTTTTTTCTTAATTTTAAAATTTAAATAAAGAAATTGAATCTATTCTAATTTTTTTTTATTATTTATTATATTAATATTATATTATGGATTATAGAAGTTCTCAATAAGACACTTATTAGCCCTAGACCCCAGGCCTCATGTTTGCTCCATCCTAATCTAATAAAATAAAAGTCAAACTAATAAAAAAAAAGGGGGGGGGGGGGGGGGTTCCCCTTCCATTAAAGGCGGGAAGGAAGAAAGCGAGTGGATTCGCTAATTCCTCATCCTCAAATTAGTCCTTCCCCGGGGTATTGTTTCAACGAACAAGTGATTAGACCAACAAGTGATTAGATGATAGGGGTGAAGTGTTGATCTAATTCTAAGAAGCAAGAGACAGGTACACAGCAAAAAGCAAAAAAATAAAATAAGAAAATTAGGACGTATTTTTAATATTTATGGGATTAAACAAAAGGATTCGCAAATAAAAGCGCTAATGCCACGACTAGCCCATAAATTGTTAAAGCTTCCATAAAAGCCAGACTAAGCAATAAAGTACCTCGTATTTTACCCTCTGCTTCTGGTTGTCTCGCGATACCTTCTACGGCTTGGCCCGCAGCAGTACCTTGGCCAACCCCAGGTCCAATAGAAGCAAGCCCTACGGCCAACCCAGCAGCAATAACAGAAGCGGCAGAAATCAGTGGATTCATGGTAAGCTCCTCACACCAAAATAAAGAAATGGTTAATGATACAATCAACCAATGAATTATTACTTATTATTTCATCATTAAGACCCATCCGCCCGAAGTAACTAAGAACTCAAATCAAAAGTGAATTGAGGTAATGATATCCCTGAATCAGCAGAACGACTTCAATATCTCCTTTAGAATTTAATTTCTACCGTGTAGTCTTTGTAAATCCAAAAGGTTCTAGTTATTCCATTTCTTTGGTCTAAGCCACTCTTTTTATTCTTGGCACGTTCTGTTCTCCTCTATATGCTTGACTTCATCTGTTTATTGTTTATTCATTCAATCCCCAGTCACAGATAAAACGGAAGAACTCCTATTGAATTCAAATTCAGTAGTAGGAAAGATATATATATATATATTATATAATATATTATTATATATAATATATATATAAAATAAATAATAATATTAATATAATAAATATAATAAATAAAAATAATAAATATAATAAATAAAAAATAGAATATAATATATAATATTAATATATATTTCTATTATTTTATTTGTATGTATAGTCCATATATAGATAATTAATGAATATCTAATATCACATATACATGTGTTTCTTGCATAACGTAAACCATTCTTTATGCTGTTGAATCGGATTCTAGTCGAAGAATAGAATCATGCTTCGAAACATACACAGGAATTGGCTTATAGCCATTACACTACACATATATATCCATACCTAGCTCAGCACGACCCCCTAATCGACTTTTTTATGAATCTTATTTGTTTGTAAACTCTTCTCTTCCTTTTACTTATCATTCTCGCGACCCCTGCATGAATATAAATGGATGGGATCGTCAGCCCGAATCATTACGTATAAAGATTTGATTGCAATTAATGACAACTTTGATCAATCGTTGAATCAAATTGAATCAAATCGAATGGAATTATTCTTTCTATAGAACATACTCTTTTTGTTTTAGGCGCATGTCGGAGACAGATAAGATAAAAATTCTTAGTCAAATTATGAAAATAAAATATAGTAATTGACTGAACAAATATGATCATATCAATAGAATATTGATTAGAGAGACATAACATAAATGGACCATAAAGTCAATCTTAGGAAAAAGATCTTTTAGATCTCTTTCCTTTTTTTTTACAATTCCCAACCCAAATATCGTACATCTTTTTTGTTCCTACTTTAGACCATACATGTCTCGTTTGGATATATTGTGTTCCCCCAGTAGATTATCTTGAGACACTCGAGAGTTGGGATAAGCTTTTTTTTTTTTCGAAAGCTAGTCAATGATGACCCTCCATGGATTCACCTATATAAGCCGCGGCTAAGGTTGCAAAAATAAGAGCTTGAATCCCGCTTGTGAATAATCCAAGGAACATGACAGGTATAGGAACTACTGAAGGTACTAAAGAAACAAGAACAACAACTACTAATTCATCAGCCAATATATTCCCGAAAAGTCGAAAACTAAGTGATAAAGGTTTTGTGAAATCTTCTAGGATGTTAATTGGTAAAAGTATTGGAGTTGGTTGAATGTATTTACCGAAATAACCCAACCCTTTTTTGGTAAGACCTGCATAGAAATATGCTACTGATGTGGGTAAAGCTAAAGCAACAGTAGTATTTATATCATTCGTAGGTGCTGCTAACTCTCCATGAGGTAACTGTATGATTTTCCAAGGTAAAAGAGCACCCGACCAGTTAGAAACAAAAATAAATAGAAACATAGTTCCAATAAAAGGAACCCAGGGGCCATAATCTTCTCCAATCTGAGTTTTGCTCAGGTCTCGAATGAATTCAAGGACATATTCGAAAAAATTCTGACCGTCGGTTGGAACGGTTTGTGGATTCCGAACAGCTATAGCGGCTGAACCTAATAAGATAGCAATTACGACCCAAGAAGTAATAAGTACTTGGGCGTGGACTTGGAAACCCCCTATTTGCCAATATAAATGTTGGCCCACTTCCACACCAGATATATCGTATATATCCCTTAGTGTGCTTATGGAACATAGTATAAAATTCATATTACCCTCTGACAGAAATAGAACTAAAAAAGGAATTCTAATTATTTTGATTCAACCATCTCTTTCTCGACTCGCCCACTTTGACTTTAATCGCATATTTCAGGTGCCAAGGAATCACAGAATATCCCCATCCATTTTTATCTCTTTTTTGAGATTCAGGAATGGTAACCGATTCAATCAATCTATAGAGTTCAAAAAGTTATTGACTTATCTTAATCTTATTATTAATCAATGATTTCTTATATAGCTAGAACGACCCTCACAAATTGCGGATACTAATTTGTTAAGAATCAATCGGATTGAAGCTATAGCGTCATCATTGGCTGGAATCGAAATATCTGCGAGATCCGGGTCACAATTTGTATCGATTAAACAAATCGTCGGAATACCCAAAGTGAGACATTCTCGAAGAGCCGTATATTCTTCTTGCTGATCAACGATGATTACAATATCGGGTAACTCCGTCATATATTTGATCCCACCCAGATATGTTTGCAAGTGAGATAAGTGTCTCTTCAACATTGCTGCGTCTCTTTTCGGGAGACGTTTGAGTTTCCCCGCCTCCGCTCTCAAGTCCCTGAATTTATGAAGTCTCGTTTCTGTAGTAGACCAATTTGTTAACATACCCCCGAGCCATTTTTTATTAACATAATGACACCGAACCCTTATTGCAGCTGCTGCTACTGAATCCGCAGCTTTACTTTTGGTACCAACTATTAAAAAGTGCTTTCCCCTACTTGCTGCATCAAAAACTAAATCACAAGCTGCTGACAAAAAACGAGCCGTTCTAGTAAGATTTGTAATATGAATACCTTTACGCTTTGCGGAGATGTAAGGTGCCATTCTAGGATTCCATTTCCTAGTACCATGACCAAAATGCACTCCCGCTTCCATCATCTCTTCTAAATTGATGTTCCAGTATCTTCTTGTCATTTCCCCCCACACTTTCCCTTTTTTTTTGTTAAGAAACAAGGGACCTTGAAATAAAGAATTGTTCCGACGGAACCTTCTGCCAGGGATTGGCCGTTGATACACGGTCCAAGTCATTAATTACTTTCTATTCGTTATTATCTTTATTAACAAATCAAATGACTGGACCATACATACCATATCATACATACCATATATATATAGATATATAGTTAAAAGTTAAAAGAAAAGAATGAATATGCTCTTATTAGGAATCATTAAATCCTGTAAATGATTGTTCTGCTGTATCATGGAAAGTCTTTTGTATGCAAAAACCCAATAATTCTCTGTGGTGGAAAAAAATATCTCTTATTTTCCCCTCGAATAGATTCTTCTTTTTTATTTCCAAAGGAATGTTGTTGTGTTGCCTAGAACGATGCACTAATCCTTTAAATGCGGTACCAACAGGTATCATACCCCCCAGAACAACATTCTCTTTCAGGCCTTTCAACCAATCAATACGACCTCGTAGAGCGGCTTTTGCCAAAACTCGGGCGGTTTCTTGAAAACTCGCTTCAGATATGAAACTTTGAGTATTCAGAGATGCCTTCGTTATTCCCAATAAAATGGCTCGGTAACAGATTGCTTCTTCTAAAGCGCGCCCTGTGCGTTCCGCTCGCAACAATCCGATTAGTTCTCCGGGGGAAAAAACATTAGACATTCCATCTTCTGAAACTAACACTTTTGATGTTATTTGACGTACAATAATCTCTATATGCCTATTATGGATCTGCACCCCCTGGGATCGATAAACCTTTTGGATCTTATTAACCAAAGAAATACGACTTTGCGCTATGGTTAGCTCAGCTCCAATTAAAAATCCCCAAGGATTTCCAATAATTTTTGTTATATGTGCGTTCCAACCTTCAACCCTCTTCTCCAAGTTCATCGATATTGAATGAATTGAACGCACTTCTAACACCTGTTCCACTTTTGGAAGACCCTGCGTTATATCACCCGATCTCGATTTTTCATATATAAATGTAACTAATGTATCTCCTTCATAAAGAATTTCTCCATAATGGCCATGAACGGTTGCTCCCGGAGTGGCCAAATGAGGCTTAGCCGATCTTCTTACTAAGGAGTCAACATGAACAATTATAACTTGACCAGATTTTATGCGCGGTCCATATTTTGATATACATACATTTTCACAAATAAACTGCCCAAGGCTAATTGTTGTGGATGTCTTCTCACAATAATTGTGATGTAGAAAGCACCAATTTAAATCGAATGGATTTAAAATTATGTTACTACATGGATCGCGATTGTAAATTCCCCTATTTTCATCTATTAAATAATATTGAATAGCTCTGAAAGGCTGTTTTAAATTCTCAAGTCGCAAATATTTATTTAAGAAGATCTGATTATAAGTTATTAAGCAGTAAGATGAATAAAAATTCGCAATTTTAGATACAGTACCCAGGGGACCTAACAAATTGCTAATAGCAATCGTGGAATCTTCTTTAATTGATTTTTTTCTCACACTGAGAGATTTGGAACCATTGAATGGACCAATTCGAGAACAATTAGATGATGACAAAATTAGAAAAGATTGGCATTGCTTATTTTTATTCAGCAACATATGAATAGTCCCTTGATGTTGGGTAAGTGATTGAATCTTCGCCTTGGGGTAAAAAGGATTAATATTGGTGCGATCTGATCCATTATCGAGATTCAATCCCGAACCTCCCCTATCATTCCTTTTTTCGGTATACGAAATAGGGGACTTAACTAAGTCAATTCTTATGAAATTTCGAATCAGATCATTTTTCCTTACTTCAACAAGGGAAGCATGGACTTCTTCTATAGAACCATTTCGTCCTTGGTCCCAATTCAATACTAAACAAGTTCGAACTAATTGACTATTTGTGTGAGAGATTCCTCGAATGGGTTTGCCGTTTCCATAAAGGATATAATTGACAACTCGGAGTTGCACATTATCTCTTTCCTGCAACGGATCCTGGGGGAAAAGCGTTGCTAAATTTATGCCATCGGCTATTTCATATGTGACTACAGGCCGAACCGAAACAAAATACTTTTTCTTGATGGGTGTAATCCGTTGGACATAGATCCAATTTTTAAATTTTTTTGAGTCCTTAGAATTTTTTTCTCCCGTTTCTGGTGGTACCAAGATGCCGCTATGCCGAGAGATTTTATCTGTTTCTCCGGGAAAATGGATATCTCCAGAAAATATTTTCAGTTCAATCTTTTTCTTTTTCCTCTCCACTCGGACCAATCCACCTACTCGGCTTCTTGTATTTAAAGCTATTCGTGTACCTACTCCAATGATACTATTGTTCCGTACCATTATGGACGAAGATCCGGGTAAAATATGCACTTCTTCGGGAATGAAAAAAAAGCGATCTACTTTCATTTGGTATTTCGGCCTAAATTCTTTTGCTCCTCGATATTCAATCAAATCTTCTTTTTTTAGGATGAAATCCACCTCTATGGTACCATATTTAGTAATTCCTGAATTGCTTCTTCTGTATTGGGGATCGTCGAAATAAGCAAGAATACTCTTTTTACGTAAAATACCAGTTATGAGTATTTCAATCGAGATACCAGAACAGGACATTAGTTCTTTCTCTCGTTCTTGATCATATTGGAATGGGAGTATGAATCTATTTCTTCGCCTCTTCCCCAATAAATCAGAATTCTCGTAGAGAATGGCAGGGTATATGAAATTCCAATGACCATTGGATATGATTCGATCTGGTCTTGAATAATCAAAACCCCTATCTACTTTTTTACCGAAAGGATCCGAACTAAACAATTTGTGTCTCACTCGATCATTAGTCACTGAGAGGCCATAAATATATCTCTGTTCGACAGGAAGAGAATGAACATTCATTTGATCTTGATCCCTGTGGGGGGAAAAAGGCACTATATTAGATCTGCACGGATCCCCCGATAATAGCCATAAATGGCTTGTTTTTGGTAAGAGATGAACATTACCATATGTATATTCAGGCGCATGGTACACGTCGGTACTCCAGTGGATTTCTCCCTCTGAATCAGAATAAATATGTTTTCGAACTCTTTCTTTAAAATTCAAAGTGGATGTTCCAGCGCGAATCTCGGCGATCACTTGTTCTGATTCCACATATTGACCATTTTGAACTAAAAGAAAACTTTTTGGTGGAATATTCACACTATGAATAATGCCTTGACTCTCAATAGTTACATACAGGTCTATATAACATAGAAAAGCAGGATGCCCATGACGTGTACGTGTTGGATGAACCAAATCCTCATTGAATTTTATTTTTCCATTA